GGAAAAATCCATATTCACGATTGTATCCTCATTTTTTTTTTAGAATTGAAAATTTACTTAATCAATGAATTCAAAAGCTCACAATAACATATTTTATGTTATCATAAATAAATATTATTTAAATAATATAGCTATATAAAAAAAAGAAAAACATACAAAAAACTAAAAAAAACATGAAAATAGCAGTTTACGGAAAAGGTGGAATAGGAAAATCTACAACTAGTTGTAATATTTCTATTGCATTAGCAAGACGTGGTAAAAAAGTTTTACAAATCGGTTGTGATCCAAAACATGATAGTACATTTACTCTTACAGGATTTTTAATTCCTACAATTATAGACACTTTACAATCAAAAGATTATCATTATGAAGATGTCTGGCCTGAAGATGTAATATATAAAGGTTATGGTGGTGTTGATTGTGTAGAAGCAGGAGGACCTCCTGCTGGAGCTGGATGCGGAGGATATGTAGTTGGAGAAACTGTTAAATTACTAAAAGAATTAAATGCTTTTTATGAATATGATATTATTTTATTTGATGTTTTAGGGGATGTAGTATGCGGTGGTTTTGCCGCTCCATTAAATTATGCAGATTATTGCATCATTATTACAGATAATGGTTTTGATGCATTATTTGCTGCTAATCGAATAGCAGCTTCAGTAAGAGAAAAAGCTCGCACACATCCTCTTAGATTAGCAGGCTTAGTTGGAAATCGTACATCAAAAAGAGACTTAATTGATAAATATGTTGAAGCATGTCCAATGCCAGTTTTAGAAGTATTACCTCTTATTGAAGATATTCGAGTTTCTAGAGTAAAAGGGAAAACATTATTTGAAATGGTAGAATCTCAACCCACTCTTAAATATGTTTGTAATTTTTATTTAAATATAGCAGATCAAATTTTATCTAAACCAGAAGGAATTGTTCCAAAAGAAGTTCCAGATCGAGAATTATTTAGTTTACTTTCAGATTTTTATCTAAATCCTGTAAACAGTGTAAATGAAAAAAATAAAACAAATTTCATTGATTTTATGATAATTTAAAATAAAAAATTTTGTTTTTAGTTAAGGAAATATATAAATATGTCAATAAAAATATCTGAAACTCTCAAATTTGAATGCGAAACAGGTAATTATCATACGTTTTGTCCTATTAGTTGCGTTGCGTGGTTATATCAAAAAATTGAAGATAGTTTTTTTTTAGTAGTAGGGACAAAAACATGTGGTTATTTTTTACAAAATGCTCTTGGAGTTATGATTTTTGCTGAGCCTCGTTATGCTATGGCAGAATTAGAAGAAGGGGATATTTCAGCTCAATTAAATGATTATGAAGAGTTAAAACGATTATGTATTCAAATAAAAAAAGATAGAAACCCTAGTGTAATTATTTGGATTGGTACTTGTACTACAGAAATCATTAAAATGGATTTAGAAGGTATGGCACCAAAATTAGAAACAGAAATTGAAATTCCAATCGTTGTCGCAAGAGCTAATGGCTTAGATTATGCTTTTACTCAAGGAGAAGATACTGTTTTAGCTGCTATGGCACATCGTTGTCCTGAACAAAAAATTGAAATTGAAAAAAAAGAGAAAATAGATGATAAATCTATACAAGAAATATTTGATTTTCTTCCTCTTAAAACAAAAGAAAAAACTAATAAATCTTTTAATTTAAAAAATAAAATTCCTTTAGTTCTTTTTGGTTCTTTACCTTCAACAGTAGCTTCGCAGCTTAGTTTAGAATTAAAACGTCAATCTATTCATGTTTCAGGTTGGCTACCTGCTCAAAGATATACAGATCTTCCAACATTGGGAGAAAAAGTTTATGTTTGTGGAATAAATCCTTTTTTAAGTCGAACAGCTACTACTTTAATGAGACGTCGAAAATGTAAATTAATTGGGGCTCCTTTTCCAATTGGCCCTGATGGAACTCGCGCGTGGATTGAAAAAATTTGTTCAGTTTTTAATATTGAACCACAAGGTTTAGAAGAAAGAGAACAACAAATTTGGGAAAGTTTAAAAAATTATCTTAATTTAGTACGTGGAAAATCCGTTTTTTTTATGGGAGATAATCTTTTAGAAATATCTTTAGCAAGATTTTTAATTCGATGTGGTATGATTGTTTATGAAATTGGTATTCCATATATGGATAAAAGATATCAAGCTGCGGAGTTAACACTTTTGCAAGAAACTTGCAAAAAAATGTGTATACCAATGCCTCGAATTGTTGAAAAACCTGATAATTATAATCAAATCCAACGTATGCGCGAATTACAACCTGATTTAGCTATTACAGGAATGGCTCATGCAAATCCACTGGAAGCAAGAGGTATTAATACAAAATGGTCTGTTGAATTTACTTTTGCTCAAATTCATGGATTTACAAATGCCAAAGATGTACTTGAACTTGTTACACGTCCTTTACGCCGTAATAATAATTTAGAAAATTTAGGTTGGACGAATTTAATAAAAATACAAAAAGGATAAAAAAAGACTTATTCATTAGTAGAAAAAATGGACTCTACTAATGAATAAGTCTTTTTTTTACAGCTATTCAATGTTATTTAAAAAATTTTTATTTTATTCTATTTTAATCCTACTTTATTGAGGAAGGTTTTTTATTATGATAACAAGCATTCCCTTATTGCTTTCTGTGCTATGGGTTCCAATATTATCATGGATAAATTTTTCAAGTACGTTTTTTTTGTTTGGAATATATTATGGATTTCTGACCACTTTACCCATTGGTCCTTCTCAACTTTTATCTATAAGAGCCTTTCTTCTAGAAGGAAATATTAGTGGTATAGCAGCTGTTAGTGGGCTAATTACAGGACAATTCTTAATATTTTTATCAATTTATTATTCACCTTTGTATGTTATATTAATAAAACCTCATTTATTCACTTTGTTGGTTTTACCATATATTTTATTCTATTGGTATAAAATTAAAGATTTAATAGATTATCAATCTTTAAAACCTATAACATCTATCAAAGATACGCGAATTTCTAAAATATTTTTCGATAATCTTATATTTCAATTATTTAATCCTGTTGTTTTACCAAGTCCTGTTTTAGCAAGATTGCTCAATATTTTTCTTTTTCGTTATAGTAATAATTTACTTTTTTTACTAAGTAGTTTTTTAGGTTGGTGCTTTGGTCAATTTTTATTTGTCAATTTGGGTAAATTACTTTTATTTCGTATAGAATCTGATTCACCTATCCTTTATCTTTTAGTTAAACGTATTATTTATCGAACTTTTAGTATTATTATATTAAGTTTTTCATTATTACAGTTAGGGAGAGCTCCAGTATCTTTTATTACAAAAAAACTTAATGAGAATTTGCAATTTAATTTATCAAAACCAGAGAAATTCTTTATATTAACAAAATTTTGGCCAACTCTTTTTTTTGATTATCGGAGATGGAATAGACCATTCAGATATATAGAAAATAGTCGATTTAGTAGTCAGAGTCCTATAAAAAAAAAAGTATCTCAATATTTTTTTAACATATCGTTAAGTGATGGAAAACCAAGACTATCTTTTACATATTTACCAAGTTTGTATTCTTTTGAAAAAAATTTGCAAAAATCTTCAATTAATTTAAATATTTTCTCATCTAATGAAATTTATGAAAAATGGATTAACAATAAAAAAAAAAAATATATATATATATACAAAGAATTGCAAAATCGATCTAAATTATTAGATAATGGATTGTTTTTAGAAGAAATTATTGAAAAAAAAAAAGTATTATCTACTTTTGAAGGAAATATTTTTACAAAAATTTGTGATCCTTTTTTAACTAAACAATGTGATAAAACTATGATAATTTCAAAATCACCTTGGCTTTTAACAGAAAAATCTTCTAAATTAACAAAAACGCAAAAAACATTCCATTTATCAAAAAAAGATAATAAACTTAAAAATTGGATTTCGAATCAATGTCAAGAATTAGAAAAAAAAAATTTAATATTACCTTGGGAACCTTTAAGCCAAGATCCTAGGCGCATTTTAAGTTTACTTATTAATAAATCAAAAAAAACAAAAATTGATACAAATTTGAAACAAATAAATTTTTTTGATGAAAATACAACATCATTATTAAATAAAAAAAATATTTCTTTAATTGAAAATACACGTAAAAAGATAAATCGAAAATCCAATATTAATTGGGAACTTATCTTAAATCTATCTCCTAGACAAAAAATTTTATTTTGGAATTACTTACAAAAAGATAAATGGAATACATTTAAAAATTCCTGGAAAAATTTATTTTTAGGTGATTTTACTCAACTCAAAAATATCCCTTTTTTATTAAAAAAAATAATAAAAATTGATAAAAACTCTCAATTTCAAGAAATAAATAAAGAAATACCTAGATGGACTTCGAATTTGAAAAATGACAAATTTGATGTTATAGCTGTTGGAGTTACTGATGTTCGTCAAAGAAAAGTTAAAAATTTAGGATATTTAATAAAAGGAAAAGATAAAAGAAGAAAAATTATAAGACGTTTTTCACAACAATCTGATTTTCGTCGAAAATTAGTAAAAGGATCGATGCGTGCTCGACGACGTAAAACTTTAATATGGGAAATTTTTCAACTTAAAATAAATTCTCCATTTTTTTTACGAATAATAGAAAAACCGACTTTATTAAAAAATTCTTTAAATGTCAAAAATATTTTGAAAATAAGACCAGCATTTAAACTTATTTTAGAAAAAAAAAAAAAAGAATCACTAAATCAAAAAGCTTTATTTATAAAGAGAACAAAAGCAGATCGTTTTGCTATAGCAAACAGATGGGACTTTCCATTAGCTCAATGGGGAAGAAGTTGGCTATTACTTATTCAATCACATTTAAGAAAATATATCATATTGCCTATATTAATAATATTAAAAAATGTAGCTCGTTTATTATTATTTCAAAATCCTGAATGGAATCAAGATTGGTATGAATGGAATAAAGAAATTCATATAAGATGCACATATGATGGAACTGAAGTTTCAGAAAAAGAATTACCAGAACAATGGCTTAGAGACGGTCTTCAAATAAAAATAATTTATCCTTTTTATTTAAAACCTTGGCATAAAATACAAAAAATAACTAATTTACCCAATATAAAAAAAGAAAAATTAGATTGGATTTCTGATGAGAAAAGTTTTTTAAAAAATATAGAAAAAAATGAATATTCTACTCAATTAATTAAAAAGAAAAAGTTAAATTATTGTTATTTAACTGCTTGGGGTTTTCAAACTAATTTACCTTTTGGTAACATAAAAAAACAGCCTTCTTTTTGGAAACCCATAAAAAAAAAATTGAAAAAAAATCTTTTTTCTAAGCCGTATCAAATTTTCAAAACTATTTCAACAAAAAAAAAATTATATAAAATATATAATGTTGATAATTTAAAAAAATTTTACATTCAAAAAAATCAATATATTAATCCTAATTTAACAAAATTAGATTTAAAAAAAAATGTAGGAAGTACTAAATTAAATAATTTTAATAATAATAACTTATTAAAAAAAAACATTAACAATGATAACTTTATTCATACGGAATCTAAAACTTATATATATATAAAAAATTTAGAAAATTTGATAAAAAAAAAATACATATATATAAATAAATATTTAAATTTAAATAAAAAAACATTAAATTTGAATAAAATTTTAATAAATATCAAACAAAAAAGTATTAAACTTTATAAAAAAAATGTTCAATTAATAAAAAAATTACCTAAAAATTTTCATATAAAAATTCAAAGAATTAATATGATTTTAAAGATAAATAGAAAAAAATTTTTTAATAACATTAAGAAATTTTTTGAACGATAATTAAAATAGAAAAAATATTCAATTGTAAATAATAAAAAAACAAAAAATTAAAGTTAACTTTAAACAATTTAAACAAATAATGATATTAATTTCTCAAGCATATATATTTCAAAAAGTATGGGAAATAAAAACAAAAAATAAGTCTTATTTAAAATGTTTATTAAAATATTGGACATCCCATTTATGTATAAAAAAAAATGTTCAAAGTTTTTTATTTAATCAAGGAATTATTGATTCTATAAAATTACAAAATTTTAAAGAATCAAATTGGAAAGAATGGTTAAAATATTTTAATCGATATAATTTTTCATCCAAAGAATGGTCTAAAATAACACCTCAACAATGGAGAAATCAAGTTAGTCAGCATTGGAAAAAAAAGGAAAATAAAAATTTAAATATTAATACACAGAACAATAATATGTTTACCTTTATTAATACTTCTTTATTAGAAGATATTAAAAAACGTAACAAAATATTCAAAAAAAATTTTTTAACTTCTAGTTGTTTTGATTTTACAAAAAATTCAACAATTAGAAAATTGTTGAATTTAAAAGAAAAAAAAATATATAATAATATTATTATAAATAGAATAAATAAATCTTATTTTATTTATAATAAAAAAGCAAAATATTTAGATTTTTTTTATCAAAAACAAAATATTTTTTTTGAATATACTCTGTTATTATGGCTTATTCCAGAATTTATAGACGAAAAAAATCAATACCAAAATAAAAGAATTTCACTTATAAAAAATTCTATTATAAAAGAAAATAATAAAAAAATAATTCAAAATCCAAAATTATTTCGAAAAAGAGAACTTAATCAATCTATTCGTCAATGGAGATGGAAATCAAAAAGTTTAGAAAGAAAATTTAAAAAATTAGGAAATATGGCTTCTCTTATGACTTTTATGCAAAATCAAGAAAACATTATTTCTCTTTCCAATAAAATGCGAGAAGATTTAGAATTATTTCATCTTTTTTTTCGTAGAAATACTAGTATAAATCAATTAACTATTAATTCAGAACATCGTTTAGCACGATTATTAGATGATCAAATTTTAATGTATAAAATGGTAAGTACTTTTTTGAATTTAAAATATAGATTTAAACAAATATCCAATTTAAATAATCTTGATGATTTTTTAGGAATACTTTTTTTTGAAAGTAAAGAAAAAAATAATTTCTTTTTTTTTAATTCGTTTAATCTTGAAAATATTTTACTTCCAAAACGTCGTATAAAATTTCGAATTTTAAATTCTTTAACTTTCAAAAAAAAAAACCCCATACAACTTAATGAAAAATTTTTAAAAACAAAATTTTCTAAAAACAAAATTAAAAAAATTCAACGTTTTCTTTGGGCTAGTTATCGATTTGAAGATTTAGCTTGTATGAATAGATTTTGGTTTAATACAATAAATGGTAGTAAATTTTCTCTGCTTAGATTTCGAATGTATCCTTCTTTATTAACTTAATTTTTTGAATATTATTTTTTATTGTTAGAAAATAAAGTTTATAAACTTTATTTTCTAACAAATTTTTTAACAGAAAATAAATTTAATTATTAGATTGATTACATTTTCATTTTTACTATCTTTCTATCACAAATAAAAAAATTAATTAAATATTTTTTATTTATATATAATATATTTCTATTTTAGGAGAATTTTTTATGTCAAAAAATTTATTTATGGATTTATCTTCCATTTCTGAAAAAAAAAAAGGATCTGTTGAATTTCAAATATTTCATTTAACTAATCGTGTTGTAAAATTAACTTATCATTTTAAAAAACATGGTAAAGATTATTCATCTCAAAGAGGTTTATGGAAAATTTTAGGAAAACGTAAACGTCTTTTAACTTATTTATTTAAAACTAATTTTGTTAGTTATGAAAATTTGATTAATCAATTAGGCATTCGTGGATTAAAAAAAATTTAAAAATTTTTTTTAAGTATTACATTATTTAAAAATACTGTTTTTTACTAAAAAAAAAAAAGAAAAGGAGAGTTACATATGATGATACTTACTAAAAACAAACCAATGATAGTAAGTATGGGTCCTCATCATCCATCAATGCATGGTGTTCTTCGACTTATTGTTACTTTAGATGGAGAAGATATATTAGATTGTGAACCTGTATTAGGTTATTTACATAGAGGAATGGAAAAAATAGCTGAAAATAGAACAATTGTACAATATCTTCCTTACGTAACACGATGGGATTATTTAGCGACAATGTTTACAGAAGCGATAACTGTAAACGCACCAGAAAAATTAACAAATATTCAAGTTCCTAAAAGAGCAAGTTATATACGTATTATTATGCTCGAATTAAGTCGTATTGCGTCTCATTTACTATGGCTTGGACCTTTTATGGCTGATATTGGTGCACAAACTCCTTTTTTTTATATTTTTAGAGAAAGAGAAATGATTTATGATTTATTTGAATCTGTCACTGGAATGCGAATGATGCATAATTATTTTCGAATTGGAGGAGTTGCTGTAGATTTACCTTATGGTTGGATAGACAAATGTTTAGATTTTTGTGATTATTTTTTACCTAAAATAAATGAATATGAAAAACTTATTACAAATAATCCTATTTTTTTAAAACGAGTAGAAGGAATAGGTATTATTACTAGGGAAGAAGCAATTAATTGGGGATTATCAGGACCTATGCTACGAGCTTCCGGAGTTCAATGGGATCTTCGAAAAGTAGATCATTATGAATGTTATGATGAATTAGACTGGAAAATTCAATGGCAAAAAGAAGGAGATTCACTAGCTCGTTATTTAGTACGAATTGGAGAAATGAAAGAATCTGTAAAAATAATACAACAAGCTTTAAAAGCAATTCCTGGAGGACCTTTTGAAAATTTAGAAGCACGCCGACTTAGTCAAGGAAAAAATTCAGAGTGGAATTTATTTGAATATCAATTTATTAGTAAAAAACCTTCACCAACTTTTAAATTACCAAAACAAGAGCACTATGTAAGAATAGAAGCACCTAAAGGAGAGTTAGGTCTTTTTTTAATTGGAGATGATAGTGTTTTTCCTTGGAGGCTTAAAATTCGTTCACCTGGATTTATCAATTTACAAGTTCTTCCTAAATTAGTAAAAGGAATGAAATTAGCAGATATTATGACAATTTTAGGTAGTATAGACATAATTATGGGAGAGGTTGATCGTTAAAATGATATTAAATATAAATTTAAAAGATAAAATTTTTTCTTTTTTTTTTTCAATAGGTTTTTCTAAAGAATTTTTTAGTTTTTTATGGATTGTTTTTTCTATATTAATTCTTATGTTAGGAGTTACGATTGGGGTATTAGTACTTGTATGGCTTGAAAGAAAAATATCTGCCGCAATTCAACAAAGGATTGGACCAGAATATGCTGGTCCTTTAGGAATTATTCAAGCTTTAGCTGACGGAATAAAACTTTTTTTAAAAGAAGATATTGTTCCAGCACAAGGAGATGTTTGGTTATTTAATATTGGACCTATTTTAGTTCTTATACCAGTTTTTTTAAGTTATTTAGTAATTCCTTTTGAATATAATGTTATTTTAGCTAATTTTAGTATAGGAGTTTTTTTTTGGATTGCTGTTTCTAGTGTTGTTCCTCTTGGACTACTTATGGCTGGTTATGGATCAAATAATAAATATTCTTTTTTAGGTGGTTTACGAGCTGCTGCTCAATCTATTAGTTATGAGATTCCTTTAGCTTTAAGTGTTTTATCTATAGCTCTACGTGTGATTCGTTAAAATACTTAAAATATTTTAGTAATAAAATTTTTAATTTGTTTAATAAAAAACTAAATAGTCATATGGGTGAGATTAAACAGCATTTCATTTTGCAGTAAAAAAATCAAGTCCCATCCTCTTTATACAAGAGTGAAAGCTATATACAATCAATAAAAACTGTATTTTCCAGGAAAAAGAGTAGCGATCTAATCCTGACAGCGGAAAAAAATCAATAATATAATTTTCTTTATATATTGAATGAGCAAAAGTAGAAGGTAAGAAAACCTAATATACGAAAAAATTAGTAAAAAAATATTAAATATATAAAAATGAGAATAAGGACTTAATATTAGTAGAGATTTTTAAGTAGTATTTCCTTTAAACCTCAATTAAAAGTATACCCCCTATCTACTGCAAAAAATGATTATTAGGAACGAAATAATTTTTTTACAACTTTCCATTAAAAAAATTTCTATTGTTTTGTTTATAAACAAAACAATAGAAATTTTTTTAATGGAAAGTTAGCGCTAGCCAAAAAGTGTAAAAATTAAGATAGATTCATAAGCTTTTATTTTTATAGCAAACGGAATCTCGTTGGTAAAAAAATTATATATTTTTTTATATTTTAATCGCCATTGAGGAGCCGTATGAAATGAAAATTTCACGTACGGTTTTGAAATAGAGATATCAACAGTAATGTTAATATCGACTATAATTATCTAATAGTTTAAGTACAGTTGATATTGTTGAAGCACAGTCTAAATATGGATTTTTTAGTTGGAATTTATGGCGTCAACCTATCGGTTTTATGATCTTTTTTATTGCTTCTTTAGCAGAGTGTGAAAGACTACCATTTGATTTGCCAGAAGCAGAAGAAGAATTAGTTGCAGGTTATCAAACTGAATATTCAGGTATGAAATTTGCTTTTTTTTATCTAGCTTCTTATTTAAATTTATTACTTTCTTCGTTATTTGTAACAATTCTGTATTTAGGAGGGTGGCATTTTTCGATCCCATTTTTGTCTATTTTTAAAAATTTTGAATGGAATTTCTTACAAAATGGAGTTAGTGATGTTATAAATATAATAATTGGAATAGTTATTACATTAGTTAAATCTTATTTATTTTTATTTATTTCAATAATGACAAGATGGACTTTACCTAGAATACGAATAGATCAACTATTAAATCTTGGTTGGAAATTTCTTTTACCTATTGCTTTAGGTAATTTATTATTAACAACCTCTTTTCAACTTTTTTTATTATAAATCGAAAAAAAAACACAAATCAATTTTATGAAGGAATTTTTTATATGTTTTCTATGATAAATGGCTTAAAAAATTATAGTCAACAAGCAATACAAGCTGCAAGATATATAGGGCAAGGATTTTTAATTACTTTAGATCATATGAATCGTTTACCTACAACTATTCAATATCCTTATGAAAAATTAATACCCTCTGAACGATTTCGAGGTCGTATTCATTTTGAATTTGATAAATGCATTGCTTGCGAAGTATGTGTACGTGTATGTCCAATAAATTTACCAGTTGTAGATTGGCAATTAAAAAAAACAATAAAAAAAAAACAATTAAAAAATTATAGTATTGATTTTGGAGTTTGTATCTTTTGTGGAAACTGTGTTGAATATTGTCCTACAAATTGTTTATCTATGACTGAAGAATATGAACTTTCAACTTATAATCGTCATGAATTAAATTATGATCAAACTGCGTTAGGACGTTTACCTATATCAATAATTGAAGATTTTTCAATCGAAAGTATTTTGAATTTAACTTCTTTGCCTAAAGGAAAAATAGAAGGACACCTTAATTCCCGAAATATTACAAATTCTGTAAATTAATTTTTTTATTATTTTAATATTATTTTTTTTATAACAAAATATATTTATCAAATTATATTTGATTTTATTATTATGAGCTATATGAAATTACCCGAATCATTTTATGATACTATTTTTATTTTTTTAGAGTCAGGTCTTGTATTAGGAAGTTTAGGTGTAGTTTTATTTACTAATATAGTCTATTCTGCTATTTTTTTAGGTCTTGTTTTTTTTTGTATATCGTTATTATATATTTTATTAAATGCAGATTTTGTTGCTGCTGCACAAATTTTAATTTATGTAGGAGCAGTTAATGTGTTAATTGTTTTTGCTGTTATGTTAATAAACAAAAAACAATATTCAAATTTTTTTGTTTATTGGACAATAGGCGATGGAATTACTTTAACTCTTTGTATAGGTCTTTTTTTATTATTAAGTAATTTTATTTCTAATACATCATGGTCTCAAATTTTTTCATTAACAAAACCTAATTTTGTAGGAAAAGAAGGTATTTTAATAAATACAGTTAGACGTATTGGTTCGGAATTATTAACTGAATTTTTACTTCCATTTGAACTTATGTCTATAATTCTTTTAATTGCTTTAATAGGTGCTATTACTTTAGCTCGTCGTGAAAAAAAAATTGAATTAGAAAAAAATGATTTTTCAAATTATTAATTAAACTAATTAATCAAAATGAAAAATTATTAATTAGTTTTTTTAAATGAGAAATTAGAAGGAAATTTTTTATGCTTGAACATATACTTAATTTAGGTACTTTTTTATTTTGTATTGGTATTTTTGGATTAATTACAAGTCGAAATATGGTTAGAGCATTAATGTGTCTTGAATTGATTTTTAATGCTGTTAATATTAACTTAGTAACTTTTTCTAATTTTTTAGATAGTTCACAAATTAAAGGAGAAATTTTTTCTATTTTTATTATAGCAATTGCTGCTGCTGAAGCCACGATTGGATTAGCTCTTGTTTTAGCTATTTACCGAAATAGAAAATCAACTCGTATTGATCAATTTAATTTGCTAAAATGGTAATAGTCTTTATAAAATATCTAATATATATAACTATAGAAATCAAAAAAAATTATATAGATTCTTATATATATAGTAGTAATATATCTATCTATCTATATATATCTAGATATATATAGATAGATAGATATATATATAGATATAATTGTGTATATATATAAATATATATAAAAAAAGAAATTATTAGAAAATATATGCACATGTTTTTATTTAATTTAAGGTTTTTTCCAAACTAGGAGTTAATAAAATGGCACATTCAGTCAAAATTTATGATACATGTATTGGTTGTACTCAATGTGTAAGAGCTTGTCCTACAGATGTATTAGAAATGATACCTTGGGATGGATGTAAAGCTAATCAAATAGCTTCTGCTCCTCGAACAGAAGATTGTGTAGGTTGTAAAAGATGTGAATCTGCTTGTCCAACCGATTTTTTAAGTGTACGTGTTTATTTGGGAACCGAGACTACTCGTAGTATGGGTATAGCTTATTAATTTAGAATATTGAAAATTAGTTAATATAATAAAATAGTAAATACAAATCGTTTCTTTATATATTTTTTAATAAGAACCTATATAGATTGTATATAGGTTCTTATTAATTTTTTTTTATTTTTATTATGAACCATTTTCCTTGGCTAACTCTTATTGTTCTTTTTCCTATATTTTCAGGTTTAGTAATTCCATTTCTACCTTCTACAGGAAATAAAATTATTCGATGGTATACTTTAGGTGTTTGTTTATTAGAATTTCTTTTAATAACCTATATTTCTTGTTATCATTATCAATATAATGATCATTTAATTCAATTAAAAGAGGATTATAATTGGATTAACTTTATTAATTTTCATTGGAGATTAGGAATTGATGGACTTTCAATAGCACTTATTTTATTAACAGGATTTATAACTACTTTAGCTACTCTAGCAGCTTGGCCTGTAACACGAAATCCAAAATTATTTTATTTTTTGATGTTAGCCATGTATAGTGGACAAATTGGACTATTTGTTTCTCAAGATATTTTACTCTTTTTTTTTATGTGGGAATTAGAATTACTTCCTGTTTATTTACTTTTAACAATGTGGGGAGGAAAACGACGTTTATATGCTGCTACAAAATTTATTTTGTATACTGCAGCAGGATCCCTTTTTATTTTAATAGGGGGTCTAATTATGGCATTTTATAATTCTAATGAATCTATTTTTGATTTTCAACTTTTAATTAATAAAACATATCCTTTAGAATTAGAGATAATAATCTATTTAAGTTTTTTAATAGCCTACGCTGTAAAATTACCAATGATACCTTTCCATACTTGGTTACCAGATACTCATGGAGAAGCACATTATAGTACATGTATGCTTTTAGCTGGAATCCTTTTAAAAATGGGAGCTTATGGATTAATTAGAATTAATATGGAATTACTTCCTCATGCCCACTCTTTTTTTGCGCCATGGTTAGTCTTTTTAGGCGCAATCCAAATAGTTTATGCGGCTTTAACATCTCTAAGTCAACGTAATTTAAAAAGAAGAATAGCTTATTCCTCAGTATCACATATGGGTTTTGTTCTTATCGGAATTGGTTCGATTACCAATTTAGGCCTTAACGGTGCTATTTTACAAATGATTTCGCATGGTTTAATTGGTGCTTCACTTTTTTTCTTAGCAGGAATAAGTTACGATAGAACACGCACTTTAGTTTTGGATCAAATGGGTGGAATAGGTGTTTTTATGCCCAAAATATTTACTTTATTTAGTAGTTGTTCGATGGCATCTTTAGCCTTGCCAGGTTTGAGTGGTTTTATAGCAGAATTAATGATTTTTTTAGGAGTAATTGATAATGTTAATTATTCTTTTTTCTTTAAAATAATAATTATAATAATACAAGGAATTGGTATTATTTTGACTCCTATTTATTTATTATCCATGTTACGTCAAATGTTTTATGGATATAATTTTTCTAATCTTTTAACACCATATCTTATTGACGCTGGACCACGAGAAATTTTTATTTTAATTTGTTTATTTTTTCCAATTATAGGTATTGGAATTTATCCTAATTTTGTTTTATCTATTTGGAATAGTAAAGTCAATTTTATTTTATCTAATAATTTTTTATAAAATCTAAAATATTTAGTGTTTATTTTTTTATTTTTTATTACAAAAATTTAAATTATATAATTTCTAGTAAAATAAATTAAAAATTTAAAACATAAAAAAAATTAACTTTGCTTTTGATTATTTCAAATAGTGAATTATATAAATAAATTATATAAATAAATTTTATATAAATTCACTATTTGAAATATATATATTTATATATTGAAATATATATATTTGATATTAAATTAACCATCCATAACTATGTAAACCTTTTCCTAATAAATTAACTCCTAAATAACAAATCCAAACAATAAAAAATCCAAATGAAGCTATAATTGCTGGTTTCTTTCCTTGCCAACCTTTAATCATTCGAGTATGCAAATAAATAGCAAATATTAACCAAGTAATTAAAGCCCACGTTTCTTTAGGATCCCAATTCCAATATGATCCCCACGCTTCATTAGCCCATACTGCTCCAGAAAGAATACCAATAGTTAAGAGAGGAAATCCTAAACTAATTACTCTATAACTCCAATTATCTAATTCTTTTATTAATTGCCATTTACGAAAATTAATAAAAGAGACAATTTTTTTTGATTTATATGAAGATATTTCATTTTCAATTGGCTGTAAAAAATTTTGAAAAATAAAAGAATTAAAAAAAACCACAAAGTAAGAGGGAAATATTGTAAAATTTTTGTGTTTTGTTATTGTAATAATTAAAAGAGTTATTGCAAATAAAGATCCGCATAAAAGAGTAGCATAACTTAACATCATCATAGTTACATGCATCATTAACCAATGAGATTGCAAAGCTGGAACCAAAAAAATGGATTCTTTCATTTCTTTTGGAAGACTTAAAGTGGCAAATCCATGAGCTAACATTGCACTTGGTGCAGTTATTATACCTAACCATGTATTTTTACTTTTGTTTTCTAAAATTAAATGAATTAATGTAAAACTCCAAGAAAGAAACATAGAAGATTCATATAAATTACTTAAAGGAAAATGTCCTGAAGAAATCCAACGAGTTAGTAAAAAACTTGTTATACAAAAACAAGCAATTTTCATACTTATTTTTCCTAAAATAGTTATTGTTTTAATATTTATATAAAGAAATTTTCCCCAATAAATAAAACTAACAAAAAAAAGAAGAAAAAAAGATGTATGTGTTAAAATTTGTTCTAAAGTTATAAATGTCATAATAAAAAATTTCAAGTTTTTTGTTAATTGAATTAACAAAAAATATATACTATTTATTATAAATAAATAAAAAAACAAAAGATATTAGAAATTTTATTTTCTTGATAAAACATTCATGCCGCTACTCGGATTCGAACCGAGATGCATTAGCACTGCTTCCTAAGAGCAGCGTGTCTACCAATTTCACCATAGCGGCTTATCAAAATAAATTATAACAAAAATTAAACTAATTAAAAAGAATTTATATATATAAATATATTTAAAAGTAAAAAATAAAGTGTTACAGAATCTCAGAACGTTTTATTTGTAATATGTCATGTAAAAAAAGGAGTGGATTCAAATTTTACTAGTAAAAAGAAAAAGTGTATATCATCATTATAGTTATGATATACACTTTATTATTTATTTATGAAAATTTTTTTTCCATAATTGAATTTTATTAATAAAAAAAAGTGCAGTAAATGAAATTATTAAAACAAAACTTGCAATAATAATAGCACTTTGATAATCATATTGTTCAAGTTTTTGAAAAAGAAGTACAGAAATTACTAAATCTTTCATTGGAATATTCGATGCTATTAAAACTATTGAGCCATATTCTCCTAAAGCTCTAGAAAAACCTAATGCAGTTCCTGTTAATAATGAAGGAGTTAATGGTGGAAATAAAATATGCCAAAAAGTTGTCCAAGGTGATGCCCCTAAGCACCATGCAGCTTCTTCTAAATCTTCTTCCATGTTTTGTAAAACGGGTTGTATTGTACGTACTACAAAGGGTAAAGATACAAAAATCATTGCTAAAAGCACTCCTATAGGATTAAAAACTATTTTTATATTTAACCATGAACAAATTGGTTTTATCCATCCTTTATCATTAAATACAGTCATTAAAGTTAATCCTCCAACTGAAGTTGGAAGAGCAAATGGAAGATCTACTGTAGCATCTAAAATTTTTTTTCCTGGAAATTCATATCTTACTAAAACCCAAGCAAGAATTAAGCCAAAAAATGCATTAATTATTGTAGCTAATAAAGCTGTTAAAAAAGTAAAACTATAAGCAGATAATACAACAGGTTCAAGAGCTATTTGTAGTAAAGTATTCCAAGGTTGTTGCTTAGTTTTATATAACAAAAAAAAAATGGGTAAAGCTAATATAAAAGTACCATAATGCAATGTAAAAGCTAAGGCTAATTCAAATTTATTCAAAAATCGAAGTTTTCCTTTAGTAATGAAAAGTATTATAAAAGGAGGAATAAAAAAAAGTGGAATCATTTTTTAATTACCTACAAAAAATGTATTTAAACTTATTAACTTTCTTAGTTTTTTCTTGTTTTTTTTTGCTTATAAAAACAAAAAATTTAGAATGTTTCAAAAAAATTTACAAAATACATTTTTTTTGTTTTATATTTCATCTAATTTAGATGTTGATATGGATTTAGATGAATTTAATAATTTATTATTTATTGTATAATAAAAACTTTTTGAACGATTTGTTAAAATAGATTTAGCTAAAGAAAAAGCTTTCAAAGCCTTTTTCTTAGCTTTATTTTTCCAAATAGCTTTACGAATTCGTGTTTTAGATTTAGATGTATGTTTTTTTGGAACTGCCATAATAAAAAATACCTTACCTTTTATTTATAAAAATTGTATTAAAAAAGTTTATAGATTTTTTTCTTTTTTTTAATATCTTTATGAAAACTATTTTTTTTTATTAAATTTCTTTTCCATTTAAAAAAATAGAATCAACTATAAATCGAGTTGACTTTTGTCGATGTCCTAATTTACGTCGTGTTTTTTTTTTTGAAATCATTTTATAAATTGTTATTTTTTTTTCAAGACAAGAATGTAAAATTCTACCTTTGACTATTGCCCCTTTTAACCAAGGATGTCCTATTTTTACATTAGATTCTTGACGAATCATTAATACTCGATAAATTAATATTTTTGTATTTTGTTCTAATTCATTGGGCATTAATGAGACAAAATGACGAATATTATAAAATCTTCCAGGTTCTACTCGGAGTTGCTGTCCTCCAGTTTCAATTATTGCATATGTACTCATTATGTTATAAATATTATAAATGTTTTAATTTTATTAATTTGTTTTAAAGAAAATTTGAATTCGATTTTTTAATTAGAATAGAACGAAATCTTATTTTAATCAATTTTCATTTTTTATTGCAAATTGATTAAAAATTATATATATCTTTTAGTTAAAAAAAAAAAAAGATATATAATATTATATTACTTTATATTCTAAATATCTTTTTTAGTTTTTTTTCTTAATTAAAAAGAAAAAATATAAATTATTTTTATATTTTAATTTATGTGAATTATACCCAAAAATTTATAAAAATATAAAGTTTTATTTTAATAAAAATGTTTTATGGAACTTATATTTCAGAATGTTTGGCTTGTACCATTGTTTCCGTTTTTAGCTTCTTTTTTTTTAAGTTTGGGGCTATTTTTTTTTCCAAAATCTATTAAAAAATTTCGTCGTATATCTTCTTCTATTAGTATTTTATTTTTAAGTCTAGGAATGTTACTTTCGTTTTACTTATTTTGGCAACAAATAACAGGTAATCCAATTCATAAATATTTATGGTCTTGGATTTTTTATAAAAATATTGTTTTAGAAATAGGATATTTACTTGATCCACTTACTTCAATTATGTTAGTTTTAGTAACTACAGTAGCAGTTATGGTTATGATTTATAGTGATAATTATATGTTTTATGATGAAGGATATATAAAATTTTTTTGTTATTTAAGTCTTTTTACCGCATCAATGTTAGGTTTAGTTCTTAGTCCTAACTTAATACAAGTTTATATTTTTTGGGAATTAGTTGGAATGTGTTCATATTTATTGATTGGTTTTTGGTTTACTAGACCGAGCGCAGCCAATGCTTGTCAAAAAGCTTTTGTTACAAATCGTATAGGCGATTTTGGATTATTATTGGGTATTTTAGGCTTTTATTGGATAACAGGTAGTTTTGATTTTCAACAAGTATCAAAACGATTTTTTGAATTACTGAGTTCTAATCAAATTAATTTAGTTTTTTCTACATTTTGTGCTTTATTTTTATTTTTAGGTCCAGTAGCTAAATCTGCACAATTTCCATTACATATATGGTTACCAGATGCTATGGAAGGACCTACACCAATTTCAGCTCTTATTCATGCTGCAACTATGGTTGCAGCAGGTATTTTTTTGGTTGCTCGAATGTTTCCTCTTTTCCAAATGTTGCCATTTGTCATGAGTATCATTTCTTGGATAGGCGCTATTACAGCTTTATTAGGAGCTACTATTGCTTTAGCTCAAAAAGATCTTAAAAAAGGATTAGCTTATTCTACAATGTCACAATTAGGTTATATGATGTTAGCATTAGGTATAGGATCTTATAAAGCCGGTTTATTTCATCTTATTACGCATGCTTATTCAAAAGCTTTATTATTTCTTGGTTCTGGTTCTGTTATTCATTCTATGGAACCTATTGTAGGTTATCATCCTAATAAAAGTCAAAATATGATTTTTATGGGTGGTTTAAGACAATATATGCCAATAACTGCAATAACTTTTTTATTTGGTACACTTTCTCTTTGTGGAATTCCCCCTTTTGCTTGTTTTTGGTCTAAAGATGAAATTTTGGTCAATAGTTGGTTACATTTTCCTATTTTAGGTTCAATTGCTTTTTTTACAGCTGGTTTAACAGCTTTTTACATGTTTCGTATCTATTTTTTAACCTTTGAAGGAGATTTTCGTGGTCATTTTTTTGATGATTCAAAAAAATTGTTTTTTATTTCAATATGGGGAAGTTTAGAATTGAACAAAGAACAATATAAATTAGAAAAAAAACCTCTTTTATATCCTAAAGAAGCTAATAATGTAATGTTATTTCCTTTAATTATACTAACAATACCTACTCTATTTATAGGTTTTCTAGGAATTTTATTTGATTTTAATCAAATGAACGTTGATTTTTTATCTTATTGGCTTAATTTGTCACTAAATTCTTTTAATTACATTAATTCTGAAGAATTTTTCAAATTTTTATTGAATGCAATTCCTTCTATTAGTATAGCGTTTTGTGGAATATTAATTGCTTTTTATTTATATGGGCCTAAAATTTCTTTTTTTCAAAAAGAAAAAAAGAAATTAAAAATTGAATCTAAGATAGACGTTATTTTTAATAAATTTTCTACTTTTATTTATAATTGGTCTTATT